GTTAATGTAGCTTAAATCCAAAGCAAGGCACTGAAAATGCCTAGATGAGTATATTAACTCCATAAACACATAGGTTTGGTCCCAGCCTTTCTGTTAACTTTTAGTAAACGTACACATGCAAGCATCCACGCTCCAGTGAGAATGCCCTTCAGGTCAACAAGACCAAAAGGAGCGGGTATCAAGCACACACCCGTAGCTCATGACACCTTGCTTAACCACACCCCCACGGGAGACAGCAGTGACAAAAATTAAGCCATAAACGAAAGTTTGACTAAGTTATACTAATTAGGGTTGGTAAATTTCGTGCCAGCCACCGCGGTCATACGATTAACCCAAGCTAACAGAAGCACGGCGTAAAATGTGTTTAAGCGCCACACTAAATAGAGTTAAATTAAAATTAAGCTGTAAAAAGCCCTAATTTTAATAAAAATAAACGACGAAGGTAACTCTAAAATAGCTGATACACTATAGCTAAGATCCAAACTGGGATTAGATACCCCACTATGCTTAGCCCTAAACACAAATAATTACATAACAAAATTATTCGCCAGAGCACTACCGGCAATAGCCTAAAACTCAAAGGACTTGGCGGTGCTTTATATCCTTCTAGAGGAGCCTGTTCTATAATCGATAAACCCCGATAAACCTCACCAATCCTTGCTAATACAGTCTATATACCGCCATCTTCAGCAAACCCTGAAAAGGAATAAAAGTAAGCACAATTATAAGACATAAAAACGTTAGGTCAAGGTGTAACCTATGGACTGGAAAGAAATGGGCTACATTTTCTATCTCAAGAAAACTTAATACGAAAGTTGCTATGAAACTAGCAACCAAAGGAGGATTTAGTAGTAAACTAAGAATAGAGTGCTTAGTTGAATCAGGCCATGAAGCACGCACACACCGCCCGTCACCCTCCTCGAATGACTAAAACACACTTAAACATATTTAAACGCACCAACCACATGAGAGGAGACAAGTCGTAACAAGGTAAGCATACTGGAAAGTGTGCTTGGATAAACCAAGACATAGCTTAAACAAAGCATCTAGTTTACACCTAGAAGATTCCATACACTATGAATGTCTTGAACTATACCTAGCCCAAGTTTTTATCATAAACCTAATAATTAAAATAGAATAAATTAAAACATTCACCCCGAATTAAAGTATAGGAGATAGAAATTCTAAAATGGCGCAATAGAGAAAGTACCGCAAGGGAATGATGAAAGAAAAATTATCAAAGTACAAAAAAGCAAAGATTACCCCTTGTACCTTTTGCATAATGAATTAACTAGTAAAAACTTAACAAAATGAATTTTAGCTAAGTAACCCGAAACCAGACGAGCTACTTATGAACAGTTAATTAAGAACCAACTCATCTATGTAGCAAAATAGTGAGAAGATTTGTAAGTAGAGGTGAAACGCCTAACGAGCCTGGTGATAGCTGGTTGTCCAGAAAATGAATATCAGTTCAGCTTTAAAGATACCAAAAATATAAACAAATTCACTGTATCTTTAAAAGTTAGTCTAAAAAGGTACAGCCTTTTAGAAATGGGTACAACCTTAACTAGAGAGTAAGATCAAACAAAACCATAGTAGGCCTAAAAGCAGCCATCAATTAAGAAAGCGTTAAAGCTCAACAATCAAATAATACTTAATCCCATCAACAAATCAACCAACTCCTAGACCCACTACTGGACTATTCTATTGCATAAATAGAAGCAATAATGTTAATATGAGTAACAAGAAATAACTTCTCCCCGCATAAGTTTAAGTCAGTATCTGATAATACCCTGACTATTAACAGTAAATAAAAACAATCCAAAAATAAACAATTTATTCACTATACTGTTAATCCAACACAGGAGTGCATCCAGGAAAGATTAAAAGAAGTAAAAGGAACTCGGCAAACACAAACCCCGCCTGTTTACCAAAAACATCACCTCCAGCATTTCCAGTATTGGAGGCACTGCCTGCCCAGTGACAAACGTTAAACGGCCGCGGTATCCTGACCGTGCAAAGGTAGCATAATCATTTGTTCTTTAAATAAGGACTTGTATGAATGGCCACACGAGGGTTTTACTGTCTCTTACTTCCAATCAGTGAAATTGACCTTCCCGTGAAGAGGCGGGAATAAGAAAATAAGACGAGAAGACCCTATGGAGCTTTAACTAATTAGCTTAAAGAAAAAAACTTAACCACCAAGGGATAACACTAATCTTAATAAACTAACAGTTTCGGTTGGGGTGACCTCGGAGAATAAAAAATCCTCCGAGCGATTTTAAAAACAAGACACACAAGTCAAATTGAACTATCGCTTATTGATCCAAAATTTGATCAACGGAACAAGTTACCCTAGGGATAACAGCGCAATCCTATTCAAGAGTCCATATCGACAATAGGGTTTACGACCTCGATGTTGGATCAGGACACCCCGATGGTGCAACCGCTATCAAAGGTTCGTTTGTTCAACGATTAAAGTCCTACGTGATCTGAGTTCAGACCGGAGCAATCCAGGTCGGTTTCTATCTATTATGAATTTCTCCCAGTACGAAAGGACAAGAGAAATAAGGCCAACCTCAAAAACGCGCCTTAAATCAATTAATGACTCCATCTCAATTAACTCTACAAACAAGACCTGCCCTAGCAAAGGGCTTAGTTAAGGTGGCAGAGCCCGGTAATTGCGTAAAACTTAAACCTTTATATTCAGAGATTCAAATCCTCTCCTTAACAAAATGTTTATAGTAAATGTCCTAATACTAATTATTCCTATCTTACTAGCTGTAGCATTTCTCACTTTAGTTGAACGAAAAGTTCTAGGCTACATACAATTTCGAAAGGGTCCAAACGTTGTAGGCCCGTACGGCCTACTCCAACCAATCGCAGACGCAATCAAACTTTTTATTAAAGAACCACTACGACCCGCAACATCCTCTATTTCAATATTTATTCTCGCACCCATTCTAGCTCTAAGTCTTGCCCTAACCATATGAATTCCCCTACCCATGCCTTATCCCCTTATCAATATAAATCTAGGGGTTTTATTTATATTAGCCATATCAAGTCTAGCTGTATACTCAATTTTATGATCAGGATGAGCTTCCAACTCAAAATACGCACTTATCGGAGCCCTACGAGCAGTAGCACAAACAATCTCATACGAAGTAACACTAGCCATTATTCTCCTATCAGTACTCCTAATAAACGGATCCTTCACCCTCTCCACACTAATTATTACACAAGAACAAGTATGAATAATCTTTCCAGCATGACCACTAGCAATAATATGATTTATCTCAACACTGGCAGAGACAAACCGAGCACCATTTGACCTTACCGAAGGAGAGTCAGAATTAGTATCAGGCTTTAATGTAGAATATGCAGCAGGACCATTTGCCCTATTCTTTATAGCAGAATATGCAAATATCATTATAATAAATATCTTCACAACAACCCTGTTCCTAGGAGCATTTCATAACCCATACATACCAGAACTATACACAATTAACTTTATCATCAAATCATTATTACTAACAATTACCTTCCTATGAATTCGAGCATCCTACCCTCGATTTCGCTATGACCAACTAATACACCTACTATGAAAAAGCTTCTTACCCCTAACACTAGCACTATGCATATGACACGTATCATTACCCATCCTCCTATCAAGCATCCCCCCACAAACATAAGAAATATGTCTGACAAAAGAGTTACTTTGATAGAGTAAATAATAGAGGTTCAAGCCCTCTTATTTCTAGAACTATAGGAATTGAACCTACTCCTAAGAACCCAAAACTCTTCGTGCTCCCAAATACACCAAATTCTAACAGTAAGGTCAGCTAATTAAGCTATCGGGCCCATACCCCGAAAATGTTGGTTTATATCCTTCCCGTACTAATAAATCCAATTATCTTCATCATTATCTTAACAACCGTCCTACTCGGAACTATTATTGTTATAATCAGCTCCCACTGACTACTTATCTGAATTGGATTTGAAATAAACATACTTGCCATCATCCCCATTATAATAAACAAACATAATCCACGAGCTACAGAAGCATCAACTAAATATTTTCTTACCCAATCAACAGCCTCAATACTATTAATAATAGCCGTAATCATTAACCTAATATTCTCAGGCCAATGAACCGTAATAGGGTTATTTAATCCAACAGCCTCCATACTAATAACTATAGCCCTTGCTATAAAATTAGGAATAGCCCCATTTCACTTCTGAGTCCCAGAAGTAACACAAGGCATCCCTCTATCCTCCGGCCTAATCCTACTCACATGACAAAAACTAGCACCAATATCCATCCTCTACCAAATCTCCACATCCATCAACCTAAATCTAATTCTAACCTTATCTATCCTGTCAATTATAATTGGAGGCTGAGGAGGACTAAACCAAACCCAACTACGAAAAATTATAGCCTATTCATCAATTGCCCACATAGGCTGAATAACAGCAGTACTACTCTACAACCCCACCATAACACTATTAAACTTAATCATTTACATTATCATAACCTCCACCATATTTATACTATTTATAGCTAATTCAACTACAACTACCCTATCACTATCACATACATGAAACAAAACACCCATCATAACAACCCTAGTCCTCACTACCCTCTTATCAATAGGAGGGCTCCCCCCGCTATCAGGATTCATACCAAAATGAATAATTATTCAAGAAATAACAAAAAATGAAAACATTATCTTACCAACCCTGATAGCAATTACAGCACTACTAAACCTATACTTCTATATGCGACTTACATACTCCACAGCACTCACAATATTTCCCTCCACAAACAATATAAAAATAAAATGACAATTTCCCATTACAAAACAAATAACCCTCTTACCAACAATAGTCACATTATCCACCATATTACTACCACTTACACCAATTCTATCTATTCTAGAATAGGAATTTAGGTTACACAGACCAAGAGCCTTCAAAGCCCTAAGCAAGTATAATTTACTTAATTCCTGATAAGGACTGCAAGATTACATCTTACATCAACTGAACGCAAATCAACCACTTTAATTAAGCTAAGTCCTCACTAGATTGGTGGGCTCCACCCCCACGAAGTTTTAGTTAACAGCTAAATACCCTAATATACTGGCTTCAATCTACTTCTCCCGCCGCGAGAAAAAAAAGGCGGGAGAAGCCCCGGCAGTATTGAAGCTGCTTCTTTGAATTTGCAATTCAATATGTTAATTCACCACGAGGCCTGGTAAAAAGAGGAGTCAAACCTCTGTCTTTAGATTTACAGTCTAATGCTTTACTCAGCCATTTTACCTATGTTCATCAACCGCTGACTATTTTCAACCAATCACAAGGATATTGGTACCCTATACCTCCTATTTGGTGCCTGAGCTGGTATAGTAGGAACCGCTTTAAGCTTACTAATCCGTGCCGAACTAGGTCAACCCGGAACTTTACTCGGAGATGATCAGATTTATAATGTAGTCGTAACCGCACATGCATTCGTAATAATTTTCTTTATAGTAATACCCATCATAATTGGAGGGTTTGGTAACTGACTAGTTCCTCTAATAATTGGTGCCCCCGATATAGCATTTCCCCGAATAAACAATATAAGCTTCTGACTCCTCCCTCCCTCTTTCCTATTACTTCTGGCATCCTCTATAGTTGAAGCAGGAGCAGGAACAGGCTGAACCGTCTACCCTCCCCTAGCAGGTAACCTAGCTCACGCAGGTGCTTCAGTGGATTTAACCATTTTCTCCCTTCACCTAGCAGGTGTCTCTTCAATTTTAGGCGCTATTAACTTTATTACAACAATTATTAATATAAAACCTCCTGCAATATCGCAATATCAAACCCCCTTATTTGTATGATCTGTTCTAATTACCGCTGTACTTCTACTCCTTTCACTCCCTGTACTAGCTGCCGGCATCACAATACTTTTAACAGACCGAAACTTAAATACAACTTTCTTTGACCCGGCAGGAGGAGGAGATCCAATCCTTTATCAACATCTATTCTGATTCTTCGGACATCCTGAAGTATATATTCTAATCCTTCCCGGATTCGGGATGATTTCTCACATCGTTACTTACTACTCAGGAAAAAAAGAACCATTTGGGTACATAGGAATAGTATGAGCCATGATGTCTATTGGGTTCTTAGGATTTATTGTATGAGCTCACCATATATTTACAGTCGGAATGGACGTTGACACACGAGCCTACTTCACATCAGCTACTATAATTATTGCCATCCCAACTGGGGTAAAAGTCTTCAGCTGACTGGCTACGCTTCATGGAGGTAACATTAAATGATCGCCTGCTATAATATGAGCACTAGGCTTTATTTTCCTCTTTACAGTTGGAGGCTTAACTGGAATCGTCCTAGCCAACTCTTCTCTTGACATTGTTCTCCACGATACATACTATGTAGTCGCACACTTTCACTATGTTCTATCAATAGGAGCTGTATTTGCTATTATAGGGGGATTCGTACACTGATTCCCACTATTTTCAGGCTACACCCTTAATGATACATGAGCTAAAATTCACTTTGCAATTATATTTGTAGGCGTAAACATAACTTTCTTCCCACAACATTTCTTAGGGTTATCCGGAATACCACGACGATACTCTGATTATCCCGATGCCTATACAATATGAAATACTATCTCATCTATAGGCTCATTCATCTCACTAACAGCAGTTATATTAATAATTTTTATTATTTGAGAAGCATTTGCATCCAAACGAGAAGTTCTAACCGTAGACCTTACCACAACAAATTTAGAGTGACTAAATGGATGTCCTCCCCCATACCACACATTTGAAGAGCCTACATACGTCAACCTGAAATAAGAAAGGAAGGAATCGAACCCCCTACTATTGGTTTCAAGCCAACACCATAACCACTATGTCTTTCTTAATAAAATAAGATGTTAGTAAAATATTACATAACCTTGTCAAGGTTAAATTACAGGTGAAAACCCCGTACATCTTGTATGGCATATCCCATACAACTAGGGTTTCAAGACGCAACATCACCTATTATAGAAGAGCTACTGCACTTTCATGACCATACTTTAATGATCGTTTTCCTAATTAGCTCTCTAGTGCTTTACGTTATTTCACTTATGCTAACAACAAAATTAACGCATACTAGCACAATAGATGCACAAGAAGTAGAAACAATTTGAACCATTCTACCAGCCATTATCCTGATCTTAATTGCCCTCCCATCTCTACGCATTCTATACATAATAGACGAGATTAATAACCCGTCTCTTACAGTGAAAACCATAGGGCATCAGTGATACTGAAGTTATGAATATACAGACTACGAAGACCTAAGCTTCGACTCCTACATAATTCCAACATCAGAACTAAAGCCAGGAGAACTACGACTACTAGAAGTAGATAACCGAGTTGTTTTGCCCATAGAGATAACAATTCGAATATTGATCTCTTCCGAAGATGTACTTCACTCATGAGCCGTACCCTCTCTAGGACTAAAAACAGATGCAATTCCAGGCCGCCTGAACCAAACAACCCTTATATCGGCCCGACCAGGCCTATATTACGGCCAATGTTCAGAAATTTGCGGATCAAATCACAGCTTTATACCAATTGTTCTCGAACTAGTACCGCTAAAATATTTTGAAAAATGATCCGCATCGATATTATAAGATCATCAAGAAGCTAAGCAAGCATTAACCTTTTAAGTTAAAGACTGAGGACATGATATCCTCCTTGATGACATGCCACAACTAGACACATCAACATGGCTCACAATAATCCTATCAATATTCCTAGTCCTTTTCATTATTTTCCAACTAAAAATTTCAAAACATAACTTCTATCACAACCCAGAACCAACATCTGCAAAAACATTAAAACGAAGCACCCCTTGAGAAACAAAATGAACGAAAATCTATTTACCTCTTTCATTACCCCTATAATTCTAGGCCTTCCCCTCGTTACTCTAATTGTCTTATTCCCTAGCCTATTATTTCCAACATCAAATCGACTAATAAATAACCGTCTTATCTCTCTTCAACAGTGAGTACTTCAACTTGTATCAAAACAAATAATAAGCATCCACAACCCCAAAGGACAAACATGAGCACTTATATTAATATCCTTAATTCTATTTATTGGGTCAACAAACTTACTAGGCCTACTACCCCACTCTTTTACACCAACCACACAACTATCAATAAATTTAGGTATAGCTATCCCCCTATGAGCAGGAGCTGTAATCACGGGCTTCCGCAACAAAACTAAAGCATCACTTGCCCACTTCTTACCACAAGGAACACCCACCCCTCTAATCCCTATACTAGTAATTATCGAAACTATTAGCCTATTTATTCAACCAGTAGCCCTCGCAGTACGATTAACAGCTAATATTACAGCAGGACACCTATTAATTCACCTAATCGGAGGAGCCACATTAGCACTAATAAATATTAGCACTACAACAGCTCTTATTACATTTATTATTTTAGTTTTACTAACAATTCTTGAATTCGCAGTAGCTATAATCCAAGCCTACGTATTTACTCTTCTAGTTAGCCTATATCTACACGATAACACATAATGACACACCAAACTCACGCCTACCACATAGTAAACCCCAGTCCCTGACCCCTTACAGGAGCACTATCCGCTCTCCTAATAACATCCGGTTTAATCATATGATTTCACTTTAACTCAACAACCTTACTTATACTTGGCCTAACAACAAATATACTTACCATATACCAATGATGACGAGACGTAATCCGAGAAAGCACCTTTCAGGGTCACCATACCCCAAATGTCCAAAAAGGCCTACGCTACGGAATAATCCTTTTTATCATTTCAGAAGTTCTATTCTTTACCGGATTTTTCTGAGCATTCTATCACTCAAGCCTTGCTCCTACACCTGAACTAGGCGGCTGCTGACCTCCAACGGGCATTCACCCACTTAACCCCTTAGAAGTTCCACTACTCAACACCTCTGTGCTTTTAGCCTCAGGAGTCTCTATTACCTGAGCCCACCATAGCCTCATAGAAGGAAATCGCAACCACATACTTCAAGCCCTGTTTATCACCATCGCACTGGGTGTATACTTCACATTACTCCAAGCCTCAGAATACTATGAAGCACCCTTTACCATCTCAGACGGTGTCTATGGCTCGACCTTCTTTGTAGCCACAGGCTTCCACGGCCTCCATGTTATTATTGGATCCACCTTCCTAATCGTATGTTTTTTCCGACAACTAAAATTCCATTTTACCTCCAGCCACCATTTCGGCTTTGAAGCGGCCGCCTGATACTGGCATTTCGTAGACGTCGTATGACTTTTCCTCTATGTTTCTATCTATTGATGAGGCTCATATTCTTTTAGTATTAACAAGTACAACTGACTTCCAATCAGTTAGTTTCGGTCCAACCCGAAAAAGAATAATAAATCTAATATTAGCCCTCTTAACCAACCTTACTCTAGCCACACTGCTCGTTACTATCGCATTCTGACTTCCCCAGCTTAATGTATATTCAGAGAAAACAAGCCCATATGAATGCGGATTTGACCCTATAGGATCCGCCCGTCTTCCCTTTTCCATGAAATTTTTCCTAGTAGCTATTACATTCCTCCTATTTGACCTAGAAATTGCACTACTCCTACCACTACCATGAGCCTCACAAACAACAAACCTAAGCACAATACTTACTATAGCTCTTCTCCTAATTTTTCTACTAGCCGTGAGCTTAGCCTATGAATGAACCCAAAAAGGACTTGAATGAACTGAATATGGTATTTAGTTTAAATAAAATAAATGATTTCGACTCATTAGATTATGATTTAACTCATAATTACCAAATGTCCCTCGTGTATATAAACATTATAATAGCATTTGCAGTATCTCTCACAGGGCTATTAATATACCGATCCCACCTAATATCATCCCTCCTATGCCTAGAAGGAATAATATTGTCACTATTCATTATAGCCACCTTAATAATTCTAAACTCACATTTCACCCTAGCTAGCATAATACCTATTATTTTATTAGTATTCGCAGCATGTGAAGCAGCACTGGGCCTATCCTTATTAGTTATAGTATCAAACACATACGGGACCGACTACGTACAGAATCTTAACCTCTTACAATGCTAAAATATATTTTTCCCACAATAATGCTTATACCTCTGACCTGATTATCAAAAAGTAGTATAATTTGAATTAACTCTACATCACACAGCCTAATAATCAGCTTCACAAGCCTACTTCTCATAAATCAATTCAGCGACAATAGCCTTAACTTCTCACTAATCTTTTTCTCAGACGCCTTATCTACACCTCTACTAATCCTAACCATATGACTCCTCCCTCTAATACTAATAGCTAGTCAACACCACCTATTAAAAGAAAACTTAACCCGAAAAAAACTATTTATTACTATGCTCGTTCTATTACAGCTATTTCTAATCATAACATTTACCGCCATAGAATTAATCTTCTTTTATATCTTATTTGAAGCAACTCTAGTCCCAACGCTCATTATTATTACCCGATGAGGAAATCAAACAGAACGCCTAAACGCCGGCCTCTACTTCCTATTTTATACATTAACAGGATCCCTGCCCCTGTTAGTAGCACTAATCTACATTCAAAATACAGCAGGGTCCCTAAACTTTCTAATCCTTCAATACTGAGTGCAACCAATATCCAACTCCTGATCTAACGTTTTCACATGATTGGCATGCATGATAGCTTTTATAGTAAAAATGCCCCTATACGGTCTTCACCTCTGATTACCCAAAGCACACGTAGAAGCTCCCATTGCAGGGTCCATAGTTCTTGCAGCAATCCTGCTAAAACTAGGAGGATACGGAATATTACGAGTTACACTCTTCCTAAACCCAGTAACCGAATTCATAGCATACCCATTCATTATATTATCCCTATGAGGCATAATCATAACTAGCTCAATCTGCCTTCGTCAAACAGACCTAAAATCACTCATTGCATACTCCTCTGTCAGTCACATGGCACTTGTTATCGTAGCTATCCTTATCCAAACACCCTGAAGCTATATGGGAGCTACCGCCCTAATAATTGCCCATGGTCTCACATCCTCTATACTTTTCTGCCTAGCAAACTCTAACTACGAACGAATTCACAGCCGAACAATAATCTTAGCCCGTGGTCTACAAACATTTCTTCCACTAATGGCAACCTGATGACTCCTAGCAAGCCTGACTAACCTAGCCCTACCTCCATCAATTAATTTAATTGGAGAGCTGTTTGTAGTCATATCAACCTTCTCTTGGTCCAATATTACAATTGTCCTAATAGGATTAAACATAGTAATTACCGCTCTATACTCTCTCTACATACTAATTACAACGCAACGAGGCAAATACACTTATCACATCAACAACATCTTACCTTCTTTCACACGAGAAAATATACTCATGTCCTTGCACATTTTACCCCTACTGCTCCTGTCTCTAAACCCAAAAATCATCTTAGGCCCCCTATACTGTAAATATAGTTTAAAAAAAACATTAGATTGTGAATCTAACAACAGAAGCTCATTATCTTCTTATTTACCGAAAAAGTATGCAAGAACTGCTAACTCTATGCCTCCATGTCTAACAGCATGGCTTTTTCAAACTTTTAAAGGATAGAAGTCATCCGTTGGCCTTAGGAGCCAAAAAATTGGTGCAACTCCAAATAAAAGTAATAAACATATTTTCCTCCTTCACACTAGTAACCTTACTCTTATTAACCATCCCCATTATAATAACAAGCTCTAATATTTACAAAACTTTCAATTACCCACTCTACGTAAAAACAACTATCTCATGCGCTTTCCTCACTAGCACAATCCCCACCATAATATTTATTCACACAGGACAAGAAATAGTTATCTCAAACTGACACTGACTAACCATTCAAACCCTTAAACTATCACTCAGTTTTAAAATAGACTACTTCTCAATAATGTTCGTCCCAGTAGCATTATTTGTCACATGATCTATTATAGAATTTTCCATATGATATATACATTCAGATCCCCACATCAACCAATTCTTTAAATACCTCCTTCTCTTCCTCATTACGATACTTATTCTTGTAACTGCAAATAACTTATTTCAACTATTCATTGGCTGAGAGGGAGTCGGAATTATATCATTTCTACTCATTGGGTGGTGATATGGACGAGCAGACGCAAACACAGCAGCCCTACAAGCAATCCTGTATAACCGCATTGGTGACATTGGATTTATCCTAGCAATAGCTTGATTCCTAATAAACCTCAATACCTGAGATCTCCAACAAATCTTTATACTAAACCCAAACAATTCTAACCTACCCCTAATAGGCCTTACACTAGCTGCAACTGGAAAATCCGCACAATTCGGCCTACACCCATGACTACCCTCCGCAATAGAAGGTCCCACCCCTGTATCAGCACTACTTCACTCAAGCACAATAGTAGTAGCAGGCATTTTCTTACTAATCCGTTTCTACCCACTAACAGAAAACAACAAATTTGCCCAATCCATTATACTGTGCCTAGGGGCCATTACCACCCTATTCACAGCAATATGCGCCCTAACCCAAAACGATATCAAAAAAATTGTTGCCTTCTCTACATCCAGCCAGCTAGGCCTCATAATAGTAACAATTGGCATTAACCAACCTTACCTAGCATTTCTTCACATTTGTACCCATGCTTTTTTCAAAGCTATACTATTTATATGTTCCGGCTCCATTATTCATAGTCTAAATGACGAACAAGACATCCGAAAAATAGGAGGCCTATTCAAAGCCATGCCATTTACCACAACAGCCCTAATCATCGGCAGCCTCGCACTAACAGGAATACCTTTCCTTACTGGATTTTACTCCAAAGACCTAATCATTGAAGCTGCCAATACGTCGTATACCAACGCCTGAGCCCTCCTAATAACATTAATTGCCACCTCTTTTACAGCTATCTACAGTACTCGAATTATCTTTTTTGCACTCCTAGGACAACCCCGATTCCCAGCCCTAATTATTATCAATGAAAACAACCCCTTCCTAATTAATTCAATTAAACGCCTGCTAATTGGAAGCCTTTTCGCAGGATTTGTTATTTCCAATAATATTCCTCCAATAACAGTCCCCCAAATAACCATGCCCTATTACCTAAAAACAATAGCCCTAGCAGTCACAATCTTAGGCTTTATATTAGCACTAGAAATTAGCAACACAACCTACAACCTAAAATTCAAGTACCCATCAAATGCTTTTAAATTCTCTAATCTTCTAGGATACTACCCTATAATCATACACCGCCTAACACCCTACATAAACCTAACAATAAGCCAAAAATCAGCAACCTCTATCCTAGACCTAATATGACTAGAAAATATTTTACCAAAAACCACCTCACTAATCCAAATAAAAATATCAACCGCAGTTACAAACCAAAAAGGCCTAATCAAACTGTATTTCCTCTCTTTCCTAATTACAATTCTCGTAAGCACAATTTTATTTAATTTCCACGAGTAATTTCCATAATTACTACAACACCAATCAATAAAGATCAACCAGTCACAATAACTAACCAAGTACCATAACTGTATAAAGCCGCAATCCCTATAGCCTCCTCACTAAAAAACCCAGAATCCCCCGTATCATAAATAACCCAATCCCCTAAACCATTGAACTCAAATACAATCTCCACCTCCTTATCTTTTAACACATAATAAACCATTAAAAATTCCATTAACAAACCAGTAATAAATGCCCCCAAAACAGTCTTATTAGAGACCCAAATCTCAGGATATTGCTCAGTAGCCATAGCTGTTGTATAACCAAAAACTACCATCATGCCTCCCAAATAAATTAAAAAAACCATTAAACCTAAAAAAGATCCACCAAAATTTAATACAATACCACAACCAACCCCACCACTCACAATCAACCCTAACCCCCCATAAATAGGAGAAGGCTTTGAAGAAAACCCCACAAAACCAACCACAAAAATAATACTTAAAATAAATACAATGTATGTTATCATTATTCTCGCATGGAATCTAACCACGACTAATGATATGAAAAACCATCGTTGTCATTCAACTACAAGAACACTAATGATCAACACCCGAAAGACCCACCCACTTATAAAAATTGTAAACAACGCATTCATTGACCTTCCAGCCCCATCGAATATCTCATCATGATGGAACTTTGGCTCCCTCCTAGGCATCTGCTTAATTCTACAAATCCTAACAGGCCTATTCCTAGCAATACACTACACAGCCGATACAGCAACAGCATTCTCCTCCGTTACCCATATCTGCCGAGACGTCAACTACGGCTGAATTATCCGATATATACATGCAAATGGAGCATCCATATTTTTTATCTGCCTCTTTATACACGTAGGACGAGGCCTCTACTATGGATCATATACATTCCTAGAAACATGGAATATCGGAGTAATTCTTCTATTTGCAACAATAGCTACAGCATTTATAGGATACGTCCTACCATGAGGACAAATATCTTTCTGAGGAGCAACAGTTATCACGAACCTCCTCTCAGCAATCCCATACATCGGCACAAACCTAGTAGAATGAATCTGAGGAGGGTTCTCAGTAGATAAAGCAACACTCACCCGATTCTTTGCTTTTCACTTTATTCTCCCATTCATCATTGCAGCCCTCGCTATAGTCCACTTATTATTCCTTCACGAAACAGGATCCAACAACCCCACAGGAATTTCATCAGACGCAGACAAAATCCCATTTCACCCCTACTACACCATCAAGGACATCCTAGGAGCACTACTACTAATCCTAGTTCTTATACTCCTAGTTCTATTCTCACCGGACCTACTCGGAGACCCAGACAACTATACACCAGCAAATCCACTCAACACACCTCCACACATCAAACCTGAATGGTACTTCTTATTCGCATATGCAATTCTCCGATCAATTCCCAATAAACTAGGAGGGGTTCTAGCCTTAGTCCTATCAATTCTAATCCTAATCCTTATACCCCTACTACACACATCCAAACAACGAAGCATAATATTTCGACCAATCAGCCAATGCCTATTCTGAATCCTTGTAGCAGACCTGCTAACACTCACATGAATCGGAGGACAACCAGTCGAACACCCATACATCATTATCGGACAACTAGCATCAATCATATATTTCCTGCTCATCCTAGTACTGATACCAGCAGCCAGCACCATTGAAAACAGTCTCCTAAAATGAAGATAAGTCTTTGTAGTACATTTAGTATACTGGTCTTGTAAACCAGAGAAGGAGAACAAGCAACCTCCCTAGGACTTCAAGGAAGAAGCCATAGCCCCACTATCAACACCCAAAGCTGAAGTTCTATTTAAACTATTCCCTGAAAGACTATCAATATAGCTTCATAAACGCGAAGAACAATATCAGCATTAAATTTACTAAAATTTTTAAAAATTAATACAAGCCTACCACTCTAAAACCTTACAAAATATTTGTACAATAGTTCAAGACCCTTGCGGGGGGGGTAGGGGGGGGGGAAAGCATTATATTAATGTATTAAGGACATAATATGTATATAGTACATTAAATGATTATCCGCATGCATATAAGCAAGTACATAGGCATTTAATGTGTATTAGACATAATATGTTCGAAGCACATTAATGCAACTCAACTTTCACAGATTCAAGTAAGACATAAAATTCACCAGTAGTGCATAGTACATTAGGCTGCTTGGGCGTACATAGCACATTTAAGTCAAGAAAATTCTCGTCAACATGCATATCCTGTCCTTTAGATCACGAGCTTAGTCACCATGCCGCGTGAAATCAGCAACCCGCTCGGCAGGGATTCGTCTTCTTGGCTTGTGCCCATAAATCGTGGGGGTAGCTATAAATTGAACTTTAAAAGACATCTGGTTCTTTCTTCAGGGCCATCTCACCTAAAATCGCCCACTCGTTCCTCTTAAATAAGACATCTCGATGGACTAATGACTAATCAGCCCATGCTCACACATAACTGTGATGTCATACATTTGGTATTTTTTTATTTTCGGGGTTGCTTGGACTCAGCTATGGCCGTCAAAGGCCCCGACCCGGAGCATAAATTGTAGCTGGACTTAACTGCATCTTGAGCACCAGCATAATGGTAGGCACGAGTATCATAGTTAATGGAGCAGCAGACATTATAGTCAATGAAAGCATGGATATGACAGTCAATGGTAACAGGACATAAAGTAATATATTTCCCCCCCTTCTTCTTTTTTTCCCCCCTATATATTTATTACCCCTTTTAACCCACTTCCCCCTAGATACCAAATTAAATTTACCCAACTTCCAACACTCAAACAAGCACTTCACCCAAGGTCAATATATAAGTGCCTGGTCCCTCCTCATACCCAGTA